CTACGATAATCCAAGCAGCAGCTCCACGAGTCCGCTCGGAACCAGTCGATTCCTGAGCCTCTCCCCTCTCGGTTGGCGTTTGCCAGCCACTAGAGCAAGTAAGAGAACCTACAGTGAATGCACTTAAAGAACCGCAGATTTTGACCTGATTGTACACCTTTGTGTCTGGCTATGTATATGAATGTGCATAAAGAAGGGACGGGGCATCTCTCTCCCTTTTTATTAAAATTTTTTTTGGGGGGGAGAGGGAATAAGATGCAGCGGCACCTCACGAACTTCTTACTGGGGCAGCACCATCCTGTAGGCGCGAGTGTTTAGATGCACGTGTTTTGCCTGCGCAGTTAAGAGAAAAATTGTCCCCAAGGTAGTTTACTTGCTTACTTTAAAGAGTAAGGGAATAGGGGGGACGGATTTGCCCTTTCTCCAATAGAGTACTTATGCAAGGCATGACTCTATCGACAGACTCGATCACAAGCAGGGGTCCTTCAATCGATCTATCTACATAAGGATAGCTCATTCAATCTCCCCCCATTTAGTAGGGCAGGTCTTCGGGCGAGGAAAGATCTATCTTTATTGATAGGGCCATACGCGAAAGCCTAAGATCAACTCCATCCACCGGAGCAAGGATTTTAGCCATGCCCCCCTAGCTCATGTGGAAAGTCCGGGCTGTATGATAAAATAGAGGATCTAGGAAGCGAGCTAGGCCACCCGCCGGATCAGGGTTTCCATCCGAACTAGTGCCTTAAGCAGGAAGGAAGTTTCATTTAGTGGTATCGTATATAAGATCGCGGCTGCTTTTAGGAGTGATCTTGCCCTCTTTCAACAAACTTGCTTGCTATCCCAGTGCGTCTATCCTTAGTTTTCGTGTCTAGCTTGCTTGCTCACTTCCAGAACTGATCTAACTAGAAAGAAAATCTCTAACTGGTCCTAGAAAAAGTATTCCAATTACTGGCTTACAGGGCACTCTCCATGGCTAGAAGAGGGTTCCGGAAAGCCATTTGTTTCTTTCAGCACGCCTTTGTCCTCGGTACCAGCGAGGTGTCAGTACGACGAGAAAACCCTATTCATGGTTGGTTGACCCCTTCTTACTCCCTTCCTTGGCTACTTAGAAAACACCCTTTAGCGTAAGAGCTCTTGAAGAGGGACTGCATCTCGATCCGCTACTGCTACTCAAATTCCTTCTGCAGCTGGCGGTGCTGGTAGTCCTGATGCAGGGTAGCCGGGATACACAGGTAAGGGGGCGAAAGCAGTTCATCAAGTTCAGAATTCGAGATCTGTCCTTCCGCTTGCAAAGACGAGAATGGAATCCAGATCAGAGTAGATTCAATACAATAGAAGGGCTGAAAGAATGAAGAAATTCGTTGAAAAAAAGCCGACTACTTCAGAGATAGGATGATCACTAGCCCTCTTCTCTTTACCTCCTTCACTGGATTCCATACGGATTCCCCAGATCTGCCCTTCTACGTCCTCTCTTCTGAAAGATTCGGTGCATCGCCAGTTCCATCCCACTCCCATGCACTTCCCTTTCGAAAGATTGACGGGATTCTATCAAATTATCCGTTTTCGCCCCGATGCGGAAAGAAGTAAAATCAAAAGAAAGAAGAGTGGAAAACGGGTTATACTCTTTCATGTTCCCCTAGAGTTTTTAACTTCTACCGGTCTGAGTTATATAGCTAGTGCGGTCGCCTAGCATGTTGATAAGTTTCGTTTACTGCATCCAATAAAAGAATCCGATGAGTGTGCGGATGGGAATTGGATTACCATTCACGCTGAATTTGAGTGGACTCCTACAAGGTGTAAGGCGTGTGAGGGTTTTGGGCATTCAATTTCCTCATGTAGTCAATTGAAACCTTCTCCAAGCAAGTAAACCCGGCCATCATTTACCAGCTGGGTCTCTAGTCTTTCTCATGTATTCACTTTCTGCGAAATAGATCAACTACTGGGGACTATAGAGCACAACAGGCCCCTGTATGTCACAGGCACAAGTGATGGTGCAAAAGTTAACCGCATCCAGCTTGATTGACCCTGTGGGTTTTCAGTTAACCTGATGACGCTCAGGACACTCTGGAGCCAGGCTATAGACGTCCAGCACTTGGCCCCTGAAAAAAGAATAAAAAAAAAGGCTTAAATCAGCACAGTCAACAAGCTCTTGGATTAATTATCTCCCCCCGAATCTTATGAACTGGCTTGAGGATAATCCTTGTGGTTCTGGAGCTCATGTTGCCGGTAAGCGACGAGCGACTAAGAGCTCTTTCTCTCTCTCTTGTCGGTAAGCGGTGGGCGGCAGATCGTCGGAGGCTGCCCTTCCTGATGGTAATTTCTTACTTCATTGGGGCTCTTTTGATTCCGCAGTGATGAACATGTCTCTGAGATACTTTTTTTTTCTGCAGCTTGGGAGAGGATCAACATTGGTCGTCCTCTTTTCAGCACAGATCCTCCTCCTCCTGCTGGTCTATTCCCCATTGGTCGAAAGTGGGCATACAGACTGGTGAAAGTCGGAGTAGAGCATGTAGCTCACTTTTTCAGAGGCAAGACCGGGTCGCGTCCCGACAGGTATTTCCTTTCTTATTTCCTTGTTAATTCTGTAGAGATTGAAAGAAACAGCATCATGACTTCCTGCTCTTCTCTTTTCAGGTGACTTGGCTTCCCTACCCCTTTCTTCGTCTTCAGATTTCTACCTCGAGTACCTTCCCTTGGCTGCTCCTTGACTACCATAAAGATAAAGCATTGGAACGGATATAGGTGGGCGACTTACGTACTATGTTGAACTTGACTCACTTTTCTCAGATTCTTCTTCGGACCCTGCTTGAACCACTAGAACAGTTCCGTGCATAGACTACTTGAAGCCTCCGCCTTGCCCATTGTCTCCTCTGTCCGAGCATCTGAGTCAACAGGATCGTATTCTGCAGAATCCATGGCTAAATCTTAACTCGAAGTTAACCCTGTTGAGGTTCTTTCCATCTCCATTTTCACCGATCCTTAGGTATGGTTGACTTGACTGATTAGGCTCACGGGCCTTAGCTTAGATTGGACAAGTAAACTTCCCTTAATAAAGGACATAGGCTCACCGACCGAAACCACTTTGACTGAGAGTGAAGGGGAAACCCCTAAAAGATGAACAAAGCGAGCTGAGCTGCCCATGCTTTACCCATCTGACCCGCTCCCTACTTCTCTACTTCGCGGGACTAACCAAAGAGACGAGGAACTTGCACCGAAGAACAACAATACGGTCTACCGGACTGAGACCGACAGACTGCTATCAAGCGGGAGAGAAGGTTGCTCCAGATGAGAGTTGGTCGTGTATATTGCTTTCTCGCCTAACTACAGGTAAGATTCACTACCTCTTCTATCAATATAGCTAGTAGAAAGCCTATTCCTTTCCGAAACTGTACGGTACGATTACGATGGTGGATTACTTATTCCGATCTACATCTCCTCGTGCTCGCCTCTGCCTTGCCTGCGGATGATGCCTTTCACCACTTCTTCCTACTCATATTCAATATTCTTTTTTGGCTCTTACTTTCTTTTGAGCCGAGACTGTCTTTGTTGAGCTCTACGCCTTTGCCTTTGCCCACGAATTGCGCCTAGAACAGGGGAAAAAAAGAACATAATTACATTATCCCTTCGACGACTGAGCCGGGGCTTGCCCCTTTCATTTCACATGGAATTGATCGCCTATTTAAAGTAATATAATATTCCATATTACCCTCGCTGACAACGTACCTATCTTAGAAATTCCTCCTATATTTACTGGATCTTGGGTAACTTAGACTGAGATTGGAACTTGATTTGATCATTCGCTCCTCATTCTTAACGAGATGAGCTCATTCATTCCTTGCGCTTAGTTACCTTAATTCATTCCTCCACGGAGAGAGGCTCTATGAAAGAAGAGAATACGGAGCAACCTTCGCCTGAGACGGGGCTTCCTTAGAGTGGACAGAGACTGTGATCCTAGCTTTCTGACTGGGAGCTCCTAGTAAAGAGAAAGAGATAGTTATGCCATTTTGACGATATTTCATGTACGCTTCGCTTACCTTTCACTCCTGAACCCACCTTCGTCTTCCTGGAGAGGAGTTTGTTTTATAACTATATTGGGTAGCCCGCTTTTCAATTGAATCAACATCAATAGGACCGTGCCCAGCATAAGATTCTTCTTCTGCGTCTAATCCCTTTTATAATCTTTCAGTTTCTGCCCCCATAACTGATACAGGTGAGCGGCGTACCTAGCCTGTCACACTACGGACCTCTCGTTCTTGCCTGGTGAACCCCAATCTTCATCTCCTCTTCCCCTTCTGTTCAATCCCCGTGGTGAACACAACACTAGAAGAGTCAGCAATCGGGTCTTTCGTAGAAACCCCTGCCTGAATGAACACTGCTATCTCGCCTTCTGATCTTTCTTAAGAGATTTTCCTAATTTCTTTCCTACTTCTGTCTATTCGCTTCTACCGGGAGGATTTCCCTGATTGGCTCTCTTGCCTGGAATGACTTCCCTCAGTCCCGTCCCTACTTCTTCTCATGCCACTAATTGATTTCCACTTCTGAACTCCCACGTATTCAATCGATTCTGTTTCATGGCTCGCTGGTCGGAGAGAGTCCACTTCTTCCATTGATTGGGACTTGACTACTTCAGGTGGATCCGATCCTCTTCTTTCTATTTAGGGTGGATCCCTTTCTATTGATTGCAGCTCGTGAGCAAACTACCTATCTATATTACCATTCTAACCTGTCTTTGCTGAACCGTTGTAATATGGAATATTACCCTAGCTCACAGGTTATCCTTCTTAATTACATCATCCCTAACTCACAGGTTATCCTTCTATGATACATTGGATTTATTGGATTCGAAGTTCGGTTCGACTGAGCGAGCTTTCTTTTCACTTGGGCTTCGAAGAAAAAGAAAGCTTAATAGAGATTCTCCTCTTCGGATGGAGTAAGAGGCTCCTACTACAATATTACATATTGCCTACTTTACGGGTTACGGGTGAGCTACGAGCAGGCTTGATACCACTCCTTCGGACCCTTCGGACTCCAGCGCTTAGAAGAATCCTTATTAAACTCTTATTACATAGATCCTTCCCTTGAGCAACAAGCAAATTCCCTGACTAAAGAAAGAACTGAGACTAAAAAAAAATATTATACCAACGCTTCCCTTTTTCTTTGTAAGTAAACTTCCATCTTCTAAAGGGAGAGTAAACTCACCTTAGCAGTTTTATTATCCATTTTATTCCCCTGAGATTGAAGTTGCTACTGTACCTGTCTTTGAAGAATGCTTCGAACCCGGCCTAAACGCTTCCTGAGACTCAACCCTACTTCGGCTTCGAGGGACTTCCCTTGTGCTGACTTCTCTCACGTCAGACTGATGCCGGCTTTCTCAAATCAATCGGTAGAAATTCAAAAACCAATTGGATCAAATCAAGATCCCTTGGTCAATGTCATTAGGGTCTCTAAAGGAGAATGCCCTATCGGGCTTTCACGCAGCAGGTTCGGAAGATCGGGCTTGAAAAGCCGCACGATGGCTTTGACTCGCCTTTGGAAAGATGACTTCGAAAGCTCAAGCTTTCCGTTCTCCTATCCTATGATGGCACTCCAAAATAGGGTTCTTTTGAGCCCTGAGAAAGTATGAGTCGCCGTAGTGTGAGAAGTGGAATGATTGGAGAGTGTGAGAAGTTGGCAATTTTGAGTCTCTTTCTTAGATGTGTATATGCGGGTGGGGTGCCACCAAAGGTTTGGAACCCTGTCTCCCTCCCTAGCTAATTGAATACCAGCTTCCTTTTCTATTAGTATTATATGTAACTTCCTTGTCCTATTAGTATGCATGGGACTGTAGGTTGCTTTCTTTGATCTTATCTGCTCACGAATGGTCTGCTTAAGCCAATAAGATCGAAAAGGCTATCTCCGAGTGGCTAAAAATAGTGCGGCACTTTCCTTCAAGCAGGAAGGATGCAAAGTAATCCAAGGGAAAGCTAGACCTCGAGTGAGGAAAGACGGGAGCCACTCTAGTGACCTTTGAAAAGGGTCCGTACTAACCTTACCAGTTATTACTGCCTAGTGCCCAAACTGATTAGAGAGTTGTTGAATAAGCAAATCGGCTGTTTACAGTTACAGCAAACAGGAAAGAAGAGCAGTCGTGTGGAAGGTCTTTCTTCGGCCTTTGCTTCCTCTTCTTAGCCTAGCCGCTTCCAGGCTTCCAGGTAAGGAGAAATAAGTGAACCCTAGCGGGGGAAGAAAAAAGGAACTGAATATAACAATAACAAGCAAGACCAAGGTATATGACCAAAAAGGCCTTGTCACGAGCTGGAGTCGAACCAGCACCTCTGGTAAATGAATACAATCCCAGCGAACTACCATTTATTCTAATCGTGACTTTGTTCACCCGGTTCGTCATGCACAAGAAAAGCAAAACTAACATGACTACATCCGGTCGCGTTTCCGCTAAAACACTATAATCCCCACCCTCCTTACTAAATTAAATGACTGTTTAGTCATCCTCGTTAGCTTTTTTAACAATATCCGAAATGCGTTTAATCATTTCTGATTTTGGAACATTAATTACATGCTCATCGACATGCGGTGATCTTTCGCTTTTTTCATTTTTAATAAAAAAATGAAAAACCATAGATTTAAAAAAAAATTAATCATATGGACTTTTTCTTACTATATGAAATCCACACTTTGACACCTAAGATTCCGTAACGAGTAGATACTTTCGCAGGAGCATGTCTAACTACCTGCATCCACAAGACACTGAATTAGCCTAGAGATGGGTGCATCTTTTTGCTATCTCTCACGACCTTTCGGTCCCCTCACTGGAAAATTGGAAGGTCACAAACCGCCCTCTACAGTTGCAAATGTGAAACGGTGGACCCGTGACTATGAAAAATGACTGCTCAATCGAGATTTGAGTCGCCTTGGAGTAAAGCCACATACTCAACAACGTCTCTGTCTGAACTGTGGAATCCCTAAATCGAAACATACTAGAATAACTTCAAACACTGGATCCGCAGATCTACGTGTATTCAAAAATTCTGGTCTTCTTCAATTTCAATCAGGTTCTCAAACCAATCAGGGAACTTCCTTCCAAAGACCAAACCATTAAATCCCACACTATAAAATTTCTGGCGGAACCTTCCGCAGAAAAACCACGCTGAATTTTTTCGATATTTTTAAACTTTTTGTTTCAAAGCGGCGAAACCTCGAGATACTTTTCACTTGTGCGAGTCTGAGACCTTACTTCTGCGACTACTCGACTTTTGTGAGTTCTTATCCCGACAAAATCTCCTTAACTTAAAGTCTCCTCTATCTCAGAGTCTATTCTAAAAAAAAAATTTTTTTTTATATTATATTTAGATTTTTTGTTTTTATTAGAAGAGAGAAAGGGTACGCTCTCTAGAAGATTTGCTCGGGGCTGTTCACTTTCACTTGGTCGCCTGGTATCTTGAAACCTCTTTGCTTTCGGGGGCAGGAGTGGAAACGTCTGAGAGAGCGCTTCGCGAAAGAATCGTGTGGCGCGGTGAAAGGTTTCCCGTTGGGGTTTCTGGCCCCCCTGGTCTTCACCTAATTGTGGAAGAGGGGAGGTGAGTTGAGCATCCACTCTCTCTCGCGCCTTTCTTTCAGCTTGTTCCTGTTCGTCTATTCGGGACGGGCAGGCAGCCCACATACATGAAGAGAAGAAGAAAAAAGGGGGGGTTACTTGCTTAGTGCTTGCGCTAAGCAAGGCGGTCGAAGAAGGCCACAAGTAGAAGCAACCGATGCTTTGGTCATTCAGTTGACTCCTTGCTGCCAGTCCGTGCTTGCTGTCATGCTGGCAAAAGCAGGGGTTTCGGCCGGTTTTACCTACTATTGGATTTGAACCAATGACTCTCGCCGTATGAAAGCGATACTCTAACCGCTGAGTCAAGTAGGTCAAGCTGAGTCAAGTCAGAGAAAATAGACCCATATAAGAGAAAGCCGCGCAACCTGAATTCCCCTTACTATACAGGAGGGCGGAGCGCTAAGAAAGAGAAAGCGTTATCACTATACGAAATGAAGCAGCGGCTAGCACGCTAAGATCAACCACTTGGAGAACGCGAAGCCTTTTTTTCTCGGTCGTCCTTCTCTAGGTACAAAAAGGAATTTACGGGATATCTCCAAAATTCGATGTACTTCTTCAAGTGTGGGACACATCTCATGTTTGCCGAATCTAAAAACCATCGTCTTTGCATCCCAACACTTCACTGCGGCTATGATCGGATCCCAGTGTTGGTTCACTTTTTATCCTCCACCAAATCTTCTGAGCTCCTGTTCTCAATGATGTTAAGCAGCTCTTGATCGCAGCAATCATGCCTTCGAAGGTACGCTTTTTTCATTCAACTGTGCTTGAAAGAGAGAGGATATGATATAAGGTAAGCCCCAATTCCACTGAAAGATTCAATTCAGTCAGCTTGGCTTTTTCTCTAGTTTGCCTTTTTGTCTACCTTCTTTAGTCAATGTCGCATTTCGAGTGCTTGGTTAGATCTCCTAATGGAGAAGATGCGGTGAATCAATCAGTATTAGCTAAGGAAAGCATTCGGGAAGAGAGGAAATCTGTCTTTATAGGAAATTTATCTTTATAGGGAATCTGTGCCCTTTGTTTGGGTCTGAAAGTGCAAGACTAGCTGGACCCGGACTGACTAATCGCTAAGAGCTCGCCCCGAGTGCTAAGTACGGCATTCAGTAAGAAGTAAGCCAAGTTCAGTGATCCTCGAGAATAAACTATCAGGCGGAGGAAAGAACTGATGACTCACATCCCACAACACAAGAAGGATGGAAAGTCGTGGAATTGATCGAAGTTAGCCAAGTTCTCTTAGCCGTTACGTTAGGGTGACTCGAGAAAGCTTGAAAGAATAAGATACGTAGAGCGTGAACCAAGGTTCATAGGCGGATCAAAGTCGAATCTTGCAGATCCTAGTTCGCTTTCTAATCGCTTTCGGGACCAGTCTTCAATGGCATGAAGCTTTAGTGGCATAGAATTGGCTGCCTGATCGGACAGATGAAAGGAGAACTATCTGGTGAGGCATCTGGATTTGATTCGGGTCGGTTAAAGCTTGAAAGGGAGTTCGTGGCCTACTAGGAGTTCTGTTTTCTGAGGACTCATAGAACACCTTATTAATCTTAATTCAACTGTCCTTTCAAGCAAGAGTTGTCTTAGATCAATGAATGAGAAGGAAGAGAGTGAATAGGGCACAGGAAATGAAGTCATCCAGGTTCGGAGCGGGAAGCATGCATTCAGGCTGTGAGGTAAAGTGATTCTCTTAGCTTTAGTCAGCTTGGCTTGAATAAAGCTTTGGTTTCAGGAAAGTAGGGAGTCAGAGCTTTCCGTCATTCAGCAGTGGAATAGTTCCATGGTATTGATCATCCAACCATTGATTGGAATTTCTATCGTGATAAACCGTGATTTGAGCCTATCTATAGCTATAACAGTGTGATTCTATAAGCTAAGCAGATGAGGAGATTCAACAAAGAACCTAACCGTCCTCTCTGATTGACTTCATCAGGAGATCCCTATGGTCTGGTTCACCTTCCCTCTTTCCTTGAAACCGTCGGATCGATATGGTTCATTCCTGGGCTATGCTCTTTCAACAATTGACAGAAGAGGGGGACGGACAAGGATGATCAGACTGTTTGGTTCGGTTCGTCAGAGGTATGGGCATAGAGAATCCGACTATGGAGAGGGAAGTGATTCTCATCTCAATCCATAGAGACAGAGCATTATCGTATGGGGAAAGAGTATGAACGAAAAAATTGCTTGTAGAGATGAATCACATTCCTTTCTGAAATACTATAATATATGTGAGTCGTCTATCTTCACAGCTGGAAATGCGCTCCGAAGGGAATAGCTTTCTCCATTGAATCAGTCTAATGTGGAAATGGAAAGATGTGAAATTCATTCATCAATCTTGTGTTCTTCTGTGTAGCGTACGGTGTCTCGTGCCAAGTGAAAGGAAAGCTGAGCTTGCTCCAAACCATGAGATCCAAGAGAGTGCCCGGTCATCATCATTCCACTCCTTTCTTGGTCTACTTCGGTTACAACTTGATCTACGGTGCGATCAGACCAAGTGCGAGATTGGATCGAGAAAGCAGGAAGGTCAGCCCTTGATTGTTAGATAGATACCGACAGAATATCATAGTTAACAGCTTCTTGATTGCATCCGTGAAAGTTCGAGATTGATGGTTCGAGTTAGCAGGTAGTTCCGGAATAGATAGACAAGAGTGCTTTGTCTCCTCCCCTTTATCTGAAAAGTAGGTGGCTGCTGATGAGCTTCGATAGCCAGTCACCCCGCCCAAGGAATAGAAATAGATTTGTTTTCGTCAGCTCGTTAGCTCGTCATTGGGTCCAGTGAGGCGGATTCCTTTATTTACTATACATATCATATTAACACTCGATGCTTCGCCATGGGGATAACGCCTAGATAGGTGGGGGAGATGCAGCCACAAAGCATGGATTTTGGTCCGATTCATTGAGATCACCAGCCTCGGAAGATAGATATGCAGATGAGCTTTTCCCGTGGTCCGCGGAGGCTGGAATGCATGGAAATGAAGGAATAGGTGCCCTTAGCCCGGTATTCCACCCACTTGAGGGTATGGAAGAAGAGAAAGAGCAGAAGAGCTACGAATAGGATCACTTGGAGCTAGGTGCTTCTCCTGTAGCTGGCTAGTACCTCCTCTATTCCATTTCTCTGTCCTAACCCCCCTGCAAAACCAAAATATCCATTGCTCTCCTGTCCTGGGACGAGGAACGGAATGCATGTTGCTACCTTTTTAGCATCCTCTCGAAAAGTAGGTTGCCATCGGCCAGCATCATAAGCGGGAAGGAATGCAATCTCTTTTTTCCCCGAGTGAGAAGGCGGCGAGAAAACCATTCCTTTCTCCAGTGAAGGGTCCAATCGAACCCACCTGTGCTCGAATCCAAACCCCGTCCAGATGTTTCATCCTTTCCCAGTGGCAAAGAAAGAATCCCCATTTCCAGTACTTGTAAAGAACGAAACCCCTCGAAAAGGAATTCTATCTACTGGTAGCTAAGGAATCGTATGAGAGAAAAGACTGCAAGGTACATCTGGGTTTTAGGGAATAATAATTGTGATCTAGTACTGTTGTTCTGGTTTGAGTTTAGGGAGACGGGTGGGCGGTGCGCGGATTCCGTTTAGGCGAGCGGCAGTGAGGGGAAAGGGGAGTAAGCAAGCTTTAAGAGATAGGGGGATGGGAGCAAAATATGCATTGGTTGTTTCGGAATAGGTTGAGGACGTATGTGAAAGTACGAACACTTTTGCTTTTTCATACGATTTGTAAGACGCTAGTACTGATTCAAAGTACTCCTCATCATTTATTTTTGTCCACCACTATACTATATATAGTTCAAAAAATTTAATGGGCTTGATCCCGGACCCCTGGGGACAAAGAAAGCGGGAGAGACTCGCGTAGTGAGAGAGACTAAGAAAGAGCTAGTTCGGGAGTGCAAAAGGCGGACCACCGGTCAATAGCAAGAGGTAAGGGCACCGGTAACAGAGGACTGAGGCGAGCGTAGTGAGGAGGTTTGCCGAGAAAGAAGGTGCACAGGAAGGTGTCAGGTTGGTGTGGCGTAGTGGAAGCAGAGCAAGAAGGGTGTCAGCTAGGCAATGGTCGTTCGTGATACTGTTCCCTTTGTTTGATCCGCAGTTCCAGCTACAGAGCCAGAGAGAAAGATGTGGGCGTTCATTCAGGCTTCGCTAAGTAAGCAGCTGTCAGACACCGCCTTTAGATATAAATAAAGAGGGCTAATGAGTATAAAGTGAGTGACAAGACCAGACTCAAAAGTGCTAAGTTGTTCATATGCGACCTCCTATCTTTTAGCGCAAGTCTCCGTTGACCAGCGAGACGACGACGATCGTTTTGAGGCCGCAAAGCTCGTTCCCTATTATTGTCATTTCAAAGCGCCTCGGAGCTAGTCATTTCTCATCAGCCGAGGAAGGAAGCATCCGCTTCAAATAGAGTAGTATATCGATCGAAGTCACAGTAAGATGGAAAGAAAGCTACGTGATGAGGCCGATCGCCCCTTAGAAGTGAAGTCCTATTTCAGACTCTTTGAACGGGGAGGAAGTGAAAAGAAATTTTAGAAGTTCCAATTTCGATTAGAAAAGGTTGCTTTGCTTACTCTTCTATTGTTCTGTGGTCTACTCAACGGTTGCCCTAGTCTAGCTAGATTGATGCTCAGGTGATAATACAAAGATAAATAAGAGAAGTGAAGGAGAGGAGATTGGGGCGAGAAGCATATTCTATTTGGTCAAGAAGTACGAATACAAAGGCAGCTTCAGGTCAAGAGAAACTTTAACTTTTAGAGTTATTGGTCTCGAGTTCAGTTCGATAGTCTTGAGAATCTCCAATCGAGTTCCTCTTTTTTATGTTTATGGTCTTTCTCGAGGCGCTGCCTACCTACAAGGCAAGATCAATTGAACCTTCACCTTAAACTGCGTCCAGTCCAAACACAGTCTTGCTCCTATAGCTCTCCTCTCTGGTTGCGCGTTCAACAACTACAACCTTAACACTGCGCTCCGAGGCCGCTTTTGACGCCTCCGGACAACCCTCGCTGCTTCGCCATAGAGTTAGGTAGGCCTCCACAAGCTGCTAAAAGAAAATTCCATCAAAGGTGAAACCCTTACTTTGGGGGCCTTGCCTCATGATTTTCTTGGCAAGCATTTGGCTGTTGACGTGTCCTCCGCACGCACTTGAATGAGCTTGTTCAACAATGTGCGCTCCGGATCGGCGTGAAACGCTAAGGTAGCTTGCTTACTTAGTGCTTGCGCTAAGGGCTAGGGTTGCTTTCTTGGTGACTCTAACCGGAGACTTTTTCCCTTTACTCTTTCGGTATCGGTATGCCTTCGATGATTACTGCTTTAATGAATACCCTCTCTTCGGGAAGCGACGAACTCTTCCCTCACCCGAAGGCGAGCGAGTGCATTACGTTGAGTAGGAATTTGGAATAGAATAAGCTGTTGGGAAGAGAATACCACGAATACGCTATTTGGAGAGCGCATGCGGACAATTCGATGAGGACGATTTCTTGCAGAAAGAGAAGAGGGATACCAGACGATTGGGGATTGATTAGATGCGGACGATGATTTGGCTTTTAAAGATGAGAAGGACGATTTGAGAGTGAATCCGCCATTAATTACTCTTGTTACTGTTCTCCAATAGGCTCTTTCGGGTTCAGGTTTGAATGAAGGAATTGAATCCACAGCTATTGAATCAGCTGTTGGCATATCGGCTCTTGTGCACTCATAAGCTCTTGGGAGAGTCCAAAGAACTCCATTATTTTCTTTTCACGAATAAGCTCTTTCCGCTTTTCATTCCTCATGCACTGAGAAGTAGCAAAGCTTTCCTCATGCCAGCGTTCAGTTCCTATTGAGGAAGATCCGCCATTGGTTTCAAAATGAATCTCAGATGTCGATGAATCCCAATCAATCCCTTTCGTACCATCTTATTACTTATTATAGGATGAATCTGATTCACTTCCTGAACCACCAGCGGTTGACTCTGGGCATTTAGTCCTTACTCCTTCCGACAACAGCGCTTACTTCTATGACACCACCACTGGTACCGGTTAGTATAGCAGCTTTTTTGCCCACTTCTCTTACTGATGTGGCATTTGGCCTTCAAAGAGATGATTCAATAGCAGTAGCACCAGTCATGAACCCAAGAGCTCCAACTCGTACTCATAGTTAAGCAGCGGCATGAATATGAGACTAAAGTCCCTCTATGCATCCTACTACTAGCAGCCCCTTCTATGTCCCTTCTTATACAATGCATATGGATCCACGGATGGCATACCCATTCGTACCATCTCAACAGCTCCCTTGCCTTACTTCTTCCTTCCTCTGTTAATTCAATATCTGTCTCGCCTGCGAATCCTTATCCTGATCTGAGATTGCCTGCTATTCCTAACGGAGGCGCTGAATATCGTGACTATTGGGATAACATATGAATATGCCTCTATCAATGTATTCCATTACACCCGGCAAAGTCCTTACTACATGCAGCAGTACGGCGGGCATTAAAACACGAGTTTCGGCGGTCTCTGCTAGAACCCTATTTGAGATAGTTTCAAAGGCCTTCAGGAGCGTAGCCTTTGAATCAATAATTTCTCGCACGCTTGGTTGCAAAGGTCTATAGTCAGAGAGAGGGTGTGGACTTCAATGAAGTATTCTCTCCTTTTGTGAAAGACAGCTCTATTCGCGTCTTGCTTGCCATGGTTGCACTCTTTCGATCGGCGATTGCGAAAAAGAGACGATTTTAATATTGATAAGAGATATCCTTCCTATAATTCTTCCTATGGCTATTTCCGATCCCAAGAATACGCTGTTGTTTCAATGTCATTATCTTCCCTTCCTCCAAGACAAAGGAGTCGCGGGGAAACTGACTAACTAGAGTCTATAGCTCCTCTAGGGCCCAATAGACTGAATTAGTCCTTCTACCCGCGCGAAGCGCTAGTTGAGCTAGGAGTTTCAAGCGCTAAGTCCTTTCCTTCGGGAAGTCATTCCAGGCAAGAAAGCCAATCAGGGAGGAAAGCAAGTCAGTCAAACGGTAGCAAGCCAGTTCCCTCCCATCGGTCCTAGTCAGCCTCTTTCCTGTCTCTTGTGCAAGGGTAGCTGTCCATAGCGCTTACATGCGCGGGCTCCTGTCTGTGATAGAATAGTTTCATGCTCTTCCCCTCGCTCTGCCTTATCCAATCGGGGATTTCTTATAACTAATATCTGTCTTTTGATGCGGGTTTGAAAAACTTTTTAGATGGAAATGTTCGTTGCCGAAGGAAAAACTAATTGAGGAGGGAAAATTTAACTTTTTAAATGCTTTTCGTAAGGCAAGGAAGTCAGTGCAGGTAGGCGAGGGCAGTTCCGGTCTACGATTTATGGGTGTATATACCCTTTCCTTTGGTCGTTTTAGCAATCTTTCTTAGTGCACCCTTAGGCGAGTAAAGAGAGAATGCTTGGTAGCAGGACAGTAGGAGTTCAG